CAAATATTTTTTTTATGACTTTTTTATGACTTATTTGTTTGTCGCACAAAAAAACTTTTTGAGTTTCCGGTAGAAAGAGATTTCCCCAATGACAACGCTTTTAAGGCTGCCCAATATCCCTTCCCCTTCCAAATATTTTTACGAATACGCTTTTTTGATATAGAAGTACGTTTTTTTGGAACTGCCATTTTAAAATTAAGAGGTTACTCGTTGTTATAGTTGGATGTGAAAGACATCTATTGGTCAAAACGAATCTATTCATTATCTAGTTATTCTATAGATAGATTCTATTATCTTAAAAAAAAAAATAATAATAAAAATATAGATTAAGAGATATACAAAAATTCTAAAAAGGCTTCCTCGAAAAAGAGCATGATATGTCATTTTTTTAAACAAAAATTTTTCTATATATAATATTTGTAAGAAAGACGCATTTTATTGATTAGTATCTTTCTTTGTTGTTCTTTATGATTCACATCCATATCTCTAGAATTCGCTGTTGTACTATAGAAAGAAAATTTAGTGGAACAAAGGATTTAAAAAAGAACTTCTATTTAGAACTCTGTGCATTTTTGTATTCGACTTTTCAGTTATACAGAATAAAATACACCAAAGATTTTAAGAATCCCATTCCCATTGACTAAAGAAAACTAGTCATTAAATGAATTAATCTGTTAAAAGATACATGATTTGATAAAATAAATCTTAGTGATTTTTTTAAGCCCTTTCCTTTCAATAATCAATAAATAGAAAAATGGATCTTATCTAATAAATCTTAGAAATAATGTCAGATATTATAGCGTTTCCTATAAATATTTTTTAGAAAAATGGAAAAGAATCAAAAAATTTGATAATGAAACCCATTAATGATTTGGAATAAACTAACTAAAAAGCGAGTTCTTATTGCATTAGTACAACCTTTTACCTTTGTTAATCCTATGAATCATATTGATTCATATCATAATAAAGTACTCTTTTTAGTGTAATTTTTTATCCTTACTTTATGAATCTAAAGTGATCTAATACTAATAATAATTTTCATTTTTGGTATTAAAAAAAAATCCTAGTTAATAACTAAATATTCGCTTTATGAGCAAGTTGGTCATATCAGTTACCCAACTGTAACTTTCTTTATTTGAATATTTGAAGGATTTTGGAAAGACTCAGAATAAGTAAGAATATATAAAATTCTAAAATTCTCTTTAAGTTAGTACATCTCTTGATTTTTTTTATTGACTCCTTTTGAAATTGAAAGGAGGTAGGATCCCGTAAATCGGAAATAATTAATTAAGAATAAAAAACTTTTTTTATGGAACAGACATATCAATATGCGTGGATAATACCTTTCTTTCCACTTCCAGTTCCTATGTTAATAGGAGTGGGACTTATTCTTTTTCCGTCGGCAACAAAAAGCCTTCGCCGTATGTGGGCTTTTCAAAGTGTTTTATTGTTAAGTATAGTCATTCCTTTTTCGATCAATCTGTCTATTCAACAAATTTATGGCAGTTCTATCTATCAATATGTATGGTCTTGGACCATCAATAATGATTTTTCTTTAGAATTCGGTTACTTGATCGACCCACTTACTTCTATTATGTCAATATTAATCACTACTATTGGAATTTTGGTTCTTGTTTATAGTGATAATTATATGTCTTATGATCAAGGATATTTAAGATTTTTCGCTTATATGAGTTTTTTCAGTACTTCTATGTTAGGATTAGTTACTAGTTCTAATTTGATACAAATTTATATTTTTTGGGAATTGGTCGGAATGTGTTCGTATCTATTAATAGGGTTTTGGTTCACACGGCCTGTTGCGGCAAATGCTTGCCAAAAGGCATTTGTAACTAATCGTGTTGGGGATTTTGGTTTATTATTGGGAATTTTAGGTTTTTATTGGATAACAGGGAGTTTCGAATTTCGAGATTTATTCAAAATATTCAATAACTTGATTTCTAATAATAATAATGAAGTCAATTTTTTATTTGTTACTTTGTGTGCCGGTCTTTTATTTGCCGGTGCGGTTGCTAAATCGGCACAATTTCCCCTTCATGTATGGTTGCCGGATGCCATGGAGGGGCCTACTCCTATTTCGGCTCTTATACATGCTGCTACTATGGTAGCCGCGGGCATTTTTCTTGTAGCTCGGCTTATTCCTCTTTTCATAGTCATCCCTCACATAATGAATTTCATCTCTTTGGTAGGAATAATAACAATATTATTCGGAGCTACTTTTGCCCTAGCTCAAAAAGACATTAAGAGAGGTTTAGCCTATTCCACAATGTCTCAATTAGGTTATATGATGTTAGCTCTAGGTATGGGGTCTTATCGAAGTGCTTTATTTCATTTGATTACTCATGCTTATTCAAAAGCATTGTTGTTTTTAGGATCCGGATCCGTTATTCATTCAATGGAAACTCTTGTTGGATATTCTCCAAATAAAAGTCAGAATATGGTTTTTATGGGAGGTTTAACAAAGCATGTTCCAATTACCAAA